TTTTGTCAGATAATTTTTGAAATTGTATATTCAATGATGAAGGATGGATTTATTAATATAAAAATAATCGACTAGATAATAGAGGATATAGAGCGGGTAGCGGGAATCGAACCCGCATCGTTAGCTTGGAAGGCTAGGGGTTATAGTCGACGTCAATTTAGCATTTTTAACGTCTCTAATTCAAAACCGAACATGAAACTTTGGTTTCATTCGGCTCCTTTATGGAAGATGGAAAAATTCCTAGATCTAAGATAAGATCTGAACCAACTTAAAAAAAATCTACCCATACCATCTATGTCAGCTTTTTGTCTGAATACATTCAAAACGACTCGCTTTCTAGATGATCCCTCTAGAAGAAGGCGATTATAAAAATCTTTCTAGTTACTTCGTTCTCTATTTCTATTTGTTTGAAAGGATCCGAAAAGGAAAAATATTTTGTTTCCACCGAGCTAAAATAATATGTCGATGTCTCTAGTAAACTAAAGTCATCATTTAATAGCTATTTTGCTTCAATTTTGTCTCTACAAATCAAAACAAAAGTTGAAGATTTAGTTACGATTATAAATCTACTTTTATATCTTCATCCATGGACCCTTTACTCATACTCATTCAATTGGAAGTATTGATCCAATTTAAAAATTTTGTTTCGCAATTTCATAATCCAATCTTTCAATTTTTAAGTGACCTTTGGATATAAATCGCGAAAATTTAGATTTTTCCCCGAATGTGTTATTGAGAGGTAACGGATTAAATCCCCTTAAGAAATAAAGTTTTTGGTCGGAATATGAATTAAACCGAAATACCCCTTAACTATTAAGGGGGTTAATAGAACGAATCACACTTTTACCACTAAACTATACCCGCTACAATGCCATTATTATATAATAAAGGGCCTTTTGTCGAACAGGGGAATTGGGCGTAATCAAATCAAGATAGGATCATAAAAAAATCATGAAAATTAGAGTGATAACGTTTTGCACGGGGGTTTTCAATTTTATGAGATTCGGAGAAGAGGGCTTATTTAAATAACTAAATACCAAGTTCTATCCTTTCTTTTGCTGGAAGAGTGTTGCTAGATACGGCTCACCAAAATCGCTCAAATCATAACATAAAAATGCATTGTGTAAGCTTTCATTTTATTTATTCCAGAAAGGCAGTCAAGTAACTAAAAAAGAACGAAAAATAATACGAAACGGTACTTTTATATAATAAGTTCTATTTTATAGAATAAAGTAAATAAAGTTTAGAATAAAGACGGAATCACTCGATTCCCCGGATAACATAATATATATTTCTATAGATTCTATATATTATATTTCATCAAACTCTTTCTATACTAATAAACCTTTATTCTATTTCTTTTAGTATTTCATTAAAATTCATTCTGTTATAAGTTCATTGAAGAAATTCTATTTATTCAAAAAATTGACCCCTCTTTTTTTGTTTGTCCACCACTTATTATATTCTATATTATCTATATTATATAATAATTATGGAATTAAGTAGAGACGTAATAAATATAAATCTAAAAACAAGTTCTGGTACACCTCGAAAAAATCGAAACTAAGACGAGGAATCTTTGACGAACAGAATCAAGAATCATGATTATTTCGACACAAGAAAGGGGTGTGTAAAATTCCTTTTCTTGTGTCGAAGACTAGGAAGACAAAGAATCCCTACTAGAATTTTTTGTTCCCCTCATTTTTCCCTTCAATTTCCCGCTTACTTATGTCTAGTATCTAGCCGAATTGAATTAATAAAAAAAAATATTGATAGTGATGCATTTGATGACATTTAAATCTGACAATAGTAACATAGTCACACCAACCCAATTTGGATAAAAAAACAAAGAAAGACGGGATCAAGTCAAATAGTCTTCTTCACAATCTACATACTATGACTAGGAATGCAGTACAAGGAATTACTGTCATATCATATAAAAAGTATAAACAAGCAAAGGGCTTTTTATAATTTCATTTTTTATCGTCGATAATCGATAAAAAGAGTTTGGTTCTTTTTACGAACTTGATGTCGATAAATCCGCGAGTCTAGAAATTCATTTCGGACAATTGAACCTTCTCGAACTGTTTCTTTTTAAGAACCAAAAATATTTGTGCTAAAATAACAGATGCCAAGAAGAGCAAAAGCCCTTGGACACGTAATGGATCTTGAAGTACTATTTCTGCATCTCCTTGACCAAATCCGCCCACATTAGGATTACTCGTCAACGGTTGATCAAATTTTATAGATTCTCCTTCTGAAACGAGAAGTTCTGGCCCTGGGGGGATAATATCAACCACTAGACGTCCATCCGATGCATCCGCTATGGTTATTTCGTATCCCCCCTTTTCTTTTCGTATGATTTTGCTTACTATACCGGCTGCTGTAGCATTATAAACTGTATTGTTACTCTTGCTCCCGTCGGGATAAATCTGACCTCTTCCCCTGTTTCCGCCTACATATATAGGATATTTTAAGAAGTGAATATCTTTCTTAGTAGCGGGGTCTGGGGAAAGAATAGGAAAGGTGATTTCACTATATTTCTGACCAGGAACAGGGCCTATGACAAGTATATTTTTTTTATTGGGGCGATAGCTCTGAAAAGACAGATTGCCTATCTTTTCTTTCATCTCGGGGGAAATACGATTGGGAGGGGCTAATTCAAACCCCTCCGGTAAAATAAGAACAGCCCCGACATTCAAAGCCCCCTTTTTACCATTAGCAAGAACTTGTTTCAGTTGCATATCATAAGGAATTCGAATAACTGCCTCAAATACAGTATCGGGAAGTACCGCTTGTGGAACCTCAATATCCACGGGCTTATTAGCTAAATGGCAATTGGCGCATACAATACGCCCGGTCGCTTCTCGTGGATTTTCATAACCCTGCTGTGCAAAAATGGGATATGCACTTGAAATAGATGACCGAGTTATGATATATATCATGAGCGATATGGAAATGGATTGAGTAATCCGTTCCTTTATCCAAGAAAAAGTATTTATAGTTTGCATGGTCCAATCATTGATACCGAAAATTTCTACAATAAATTGAGTAGGTCACTAATCTAGTTTCCTATCCACGATTCTGCTATTTACTGGAATATTTTTATTGGAATAATATATAGGATAAATGGGTAGAAATATAAAAAGTAAGTACAATTTTCAATGCTTTGCTTATGTACAACTACAAAGTAAGAAACATTATAATTGGATTAATTTAATATCGATAGATTATTTTTCACTTATTGAATGATAAATCACTACAAGTGACGGAGATACACGATTTAAATAAAAGAAAATCCAATATTTAAAAATGCTATCTAGAATGACTGGAAGAATCCAAACAAGACAAGATATAAGTAGATCATTATGAACAAATCCTAAATATTTGTAGACAGAGCTAATTAGTAGTTCCCAACCACGGTTCGAATGAAATCCGACACAAAAATCAATTACTAAAAGAATACAAATAGCTTTTGTTGTGTCATTTAAGTTATATACGAATTCCTTAGCCCAAGAGTTAAGAATAACAAGTTCTTTATTACCCAAAATAGAATAACCACTTAGAATAACGAAACAGATTATATTTGTCGATAAGTGCAAAATCGTATGGATACGACCCTCGTTGTGTATCTTGATTAATTGGATTGTTTCGTTGTGGATTCCTATACGAAGGTTTTGTAGATGTGTCTCCGAGTATTCCTTGATCATTTCGTCCAAGAGGAGAAGTTCTTCTAATTCTATGAATTTTTCTAGAATACTCTTTTCGTCAATATCATTCAAAAAATTTTCGGATTGCCCAGTATTCCACCAATTAGTAACCCAAGATTCCAGACTTTTATTAAATAAGAAAGAAATACACCAGGGCAAAAATACTATAGATGCAAAATATAAAAGAGGAGTGAATACTTTCTTTTTTGCCATTTTTTCATCTCGGAATTGTTTTTGTTATTATTGAATTGAGTTGTGTAGATTTACATACATATAAAAGACCCCAAAACAAAAAGAGTTTTGTTTTATACTTGTCCCATATACGCCTGCTTTAGCTCAAATGAATGTTCGGAAGAAACCTCAGTTAAGTTATGTTATAGATTATAGAAATATGTTATATAAAGAGGATTCTTTAGTTTTACCCTCCTGCTGATAAATTTTATCCAATTTCTCAAAATACTTCAATGGGTACACGCAAGAAATAGGCCAATTCAGCAGCTTTTTGTTCAATTTCCCGCGGAGTCAAATTCTCATCAGTACGAGTCAATGGAAGGGCTCCCTGTCCTCTGATATCCATATAAAGGACACGACGAGCATAAATACCCTCTTTAACTTCTATTCGGACGGACTGAATATCTTTTATAAGGAATCGGAGGAAGATACGACGATTTTTTCCGGGAAATCCCCAACGAAAGAAACACACTATTCCTTCTTTTCGATCGAATCGATCATAACCACTACCTACATTCCAAGAAATTGTGCACCACAAATAGGAGCTAATAAAAAGACCCGCGATCCCATAGAAAGACATCACAATCCCTTGTGGAAAAAAAACGATTTGCTGAGACGGAACTAAAGATATCCAATTTCTACCAAGATAACTGGAAGTTCCAACCAACAAGAATCCTAATGAACCTAAAAAAAGGATAACAGCCCAGCAGAAATTACTTATTTTTCGAGACCCCGTTATAGGTTCTATCCATATATGTTCTGATCGACAACTCATACTTGATCCGGTTGCATTTTCTTGGAATTGAGAGAATACCCCAAATGAATTTGACTTTCGTCTTTTTATTTCCGAAGTAACTCTCATCAACTAGCACTAGTTTGATGTGAACCTTTAGGAGTAATTCATTAAATTGATTAGATCTAAACTAATAACATATCCTTCGTATGACCCCACTAAAGATATCCACATACTCCATTTACCCATATATCGTGTTTCTTCAGACATAAGAGTTTTCGGCGGAAGTCACTTATACCATATTCCACTAAATAAATACCTGTGTT